TTACGAAAAAAATTAGAGAGTCCAATTGAATTATAGGAAAGAATAAAAACAAAAAAAAAGGAAACAAAAAAAGACATACCTCCTTTTTGCTTTTGCAATTAGATTCTTTTCTTTCTATTTCGATTTATTTTATTTCATTCCTATTCTCCTTTCTCAGAAAAAGGGCCTTTAACCAAAGTAAAAGATTACTTCGTTCTTGATAGTTATTTACTTACTCAGTGGATAGGAACATACTCTGGATCAGAATCATGGGGAGTACTTCTTGATCATTTCTACGAATGTAAAGCCCCAATTTGAATTCCTTTTATGTACAGAAATATCCTCTTGGATAACTTACATAATCTCAATTACTAATCCTTTGTGTATCTTAGTCTTCCTAACCATCCACTCATTTTGTCTTTCAAAAAAAACCTACCGTTGTGGAAATCCATCTATGGTAATAGAATAGACAGCAAAAACTCCATACAGTTGATCTTTTGAACCCGCTTCAAGCTATCATGACAATTCACGAATCTTGGGGTAAACAATCTCTATTGCTTATGTTTACTTTTTTCACCATTTGATTCTTGTACATAGGAAATGAGACTCAACCTTTTTACTGCAAATTTAGAAGCCGTTTTCTTTCACTCATATAACTATCTGGTTTAGTTCATCAACTCAAATGCTGAAGAAAAATAAAAATATATATAGTCAATCAAATCGTTTTATCCTTGTTTCTAGAAAGAAAAGAATTTGGAGAAATTTTAGGTCTTACCGAATCACACGTAGAGATATTGATAACACACATAGAGCTAATGGTATTTCATAACTAATTGATTGAGCAGCTGCCCGTAGACCACCTAAAAAGGAATATTTATTATTTGATCCATACCCCGACATAAGAAGTCCAACGGGAGCAATACTTGAAATGGCAATCCATAAAAAAACACCAATACTAAGATCGGCTAGAACAAGGTGATCACCAAAAGGAATTACTGAATAACTTAAAAAGATAGATATTACTGCTATGGATGGGCCGATACTGAATAAACGAGTATCTCCTGTAGATGGAATAAGGTTCTCTTTCAAAAGTAGTTTTGTCCCATCTGCTAGAGCTTGAAGAATTCCTAAAGGGCCGGCATATTCAGGTCCGATACGTTGTTGTATTCCTGCAGATATTTCTCTTTCTAACCAAACAATTACTAGTACACCTATTGTGATTCCTAATACAAGAGTCAAAATAGGGACAAGCATCCAGATGATCCCATAGACTTCTTTTAAGGATTCCAATTTGGAAAAAGAATTGATAGCCTCTATTTCTGTTGTATCAATTATCATTTCAACGATCAACTTCTCCCATAATGATATCTATGCTACCTAGTATTGTCATAATATCAGCCAATTTCATTCTTTTAACTAACTGAGGAAGAATTTGCAAATTGATAAAACCTGGTGGGCGAATTTTCCATCTCCAAGGAAAAACGCTCTGATCGCCTATCAGAAAAATTCCCAATTCTCCTTTTGGGGCTTCAACTCTCACATAAAGTTCTTGTTTCGACAATTCAAAAGTTGGAGAAGGTTTTTTACTAATAAACCGATATTCAAAATCATTCCATTCAGGATCTTTTAATCTGTCAAAACGTCGGATTTCTAAATTTTCGTAAGGCCCTCCTGGAATTCCTTCCAGAGCCTGTTGAATAATCTTTATGGATTCTGTCATTTCACTGATTCGTACTAAATAACGAGCTAATGAATCCCCTTCTCGTTGCCATTGAACCTGCCAATCAAATTCGTCGTAAGACTCATAATGATCAACTTTACGAAGATCCCATTCTATTCCGGAAGCTCGTAGCATTGGTCCCGATAAACCCCAATTTAATGCCTCGTCTCTCCCAATAATGCCTACGCCTTCAACTCGTTCTAAAAAAATAGGATTCCGGGTAATAAGTTTTTGATACTCAGCAACCCCTGTTAAAAAATAATCGCAAAAATCCAAACATTTATCTATCCAGCCATAGGGTAGATCGGCAGCCACTCCTCCAATACGAAAATAATTATGCATCATTCGCATACCGGTTGCAGCTTCGAATAGGTCATATATTAATTCCCTTTCTCGAAAAATATAGAAGAAAGGGGTCTGCGCACCAATATCCGCCATAAAAGGACCGAGCCATAACAAATGAGAAGCTATCCGACTCAACTCCAACATAATGACTCTGATATAGCTAGCCCTTTTAGGTACTTGAATATTGCCTAATTGTTCGGGTCCATTTATGGTTATTGCTTCTGTGAACATAGTAGCTAAATAATCCCAACGTGTTACATAAGGCAAATATTGTATAATTGTTCGGTTTTCCGCAATTTTCTCCATCCCTCTATGTAAATAACCCAATATTGGTTCGCAGTCGACAACATCTTCACCATCTAGAGTAACGATGAGTCGAAGAACACCGTGCATTGATGGGTGCTGAGGCCCCATATTGACTATCATGAGGTCTTTTCTTGTAGTTGGTGCAGTCATAAGTTTTTTAACGATTCATTCTTCCATGAATTACTGAAAGTTAAAAGAAGTTTATCAAAATTTAATCGAAACATATAAGTGAAAATGAAATAACTCTTCAAATTAATTTAATCAAATTAACGCGTTTTTGTCTCTCGAATGTCCAACTGATTAATTAATTCTTTATAACGTACTCTATTTTTTTTTGCCAAATAAGCTAGCAGCCGTTGACGTTTTCCCAAAATTTTCTTCAAACCTCTCTGAGATAAATAGTCTTTTTTGTGCAATTCTAAATGTGAAGTAAGTCTCCGTATCTTAGTGGTGAAATTGAATACTTGAAATTCAACAGATCCTTTCTTTTCTTCTTGAGAAATAACTGAAATGACAGAATTTTTTACCATAAATGAATTTCCCCTTTCTTTATTTTACAGATATGGATTTTTTCGAATTTTATTGATCAGTAATAATAATGGCAGTAATTTGAACGTGGTATATAGACTTAATTTCTTTATGAACCTCTAATTTTATCAATTCCAGTAAATTAATCAAATTTTTAATTTGATTCAGATAGGAATCCAAAAAGGTGGTAGGTACGTTTTTTTCATTCACAAAAGCAAATAATTGAAACCTAAAATCCTAAAATGAAGAAGATTCTGTTGATTCATTTCTAGATCTAATCGATACCTTATTTTATCGATTTAGTATCGTCTACTCGAATTAGATTCGAATGAGATGTCAAACAAGGCATGTGTGCATTTGTTGGCTTTCAGATACTCTATACGAGACAGGGTATATAGTACTATCAATTAATTTTCAATCGTGGATACATATGTATCCTTAAGATACTGAAACGGCTACCATTATTGGTATAAAACCAATAACGATTCATACAAGCTAAATCTTCTAATCGATAATTAGGCCAAAGAAAGAACTTAAATTTAATTAATTCATTTTTATCTTTATAAAGGGGTTTCCTTTCATCCAAAAATTGACTCCAGTTTTTGACATTGGTTTCGTTGCAAAATACTGAATTTCTATCGACGACATTCCAATTCAAAGAATTAAAAAAACTTCGAATTCTCAATTCTCTACGACGTCTAGACCATAAAATATTTTCAGGAACAAGCAAATCAAAATGATTTTTTTCTGTATTTATTCTTTGAGTTTGAGGTTGCAGAATGAATTCGTAAAAATTCTTTTTATCAACATATCTTTGTTCTCGGTATCTTTGATTAGTTTGGTGTTTACTTTTATGAACCAATGAAATACCTATGGTTTGATACATAATAAATTGTCCATTATTTTTTACAGACAACCGAATAGGTTCGATAATCAATACCCCCTTCTTCATCAAGTCTGTAAGAGGTAAATTTGCCTGAATCAGCATTATATCCAAACTCATTTCTCTCCTTTGAATTGACGATATAGTAATTTTGGTTGGATTTATCAGTCGAAGCAGGAGACAATATACCTTGATATTTTCGATCATTCTTTGATTCAAAGCATCGGTCCATCTCAATTGAAAAAGCAAATAACGTTTCAAGAACAAATCTAGTTCTGCTTCCGTGTTGCTTTTGTATTGTTTTTTATTTTTCCCTTTTTTTGTGTCTGATTCCACGTAATCTTTTTCAAGATCGTTTTGATGTTTTGAGAAAACAGGGCCCAGATTTCCTTTGTTTTCTATATCTGATCTACGCTCTCTTTGACTTGCGGGTTCTTTTGCTTCTTGAATTCGATTCTTTATTTTTTTATTTGATGGTAGAAAAAAGTTTTGTTTTTGGTTTTTATTTTGACTAACATTTTCATTTGTATTCAAATTTAAAAGAAGGAATTTGCTTGGTATAATCCACGGTTTTATTTTATAGACATTATAAAGTAGTACAAATTCTGGGAAGAACCAAAATTCCAGATTCAATATGGGACGATTAAATATTTTTTCATTCATTCCCATCCAATCAAAAAATACTTTTTTATAATTTTTTTGAGTTTTTTCTGGATTTTGATGAGTTGTAAGATAAAAACCCCCCTTTTTCTCAATTTTATCAATTATTTGATAATTATTAATACCAATTTTAGTATTTGGATTACTGTTGGTATCGATCTTAATCCAGGCCTCAATATCTCCTTTTTGTCTAAGAGAAAAATGGATAATTTTCCAATCAAAATATTTTCTATCGAAATTTCTTTCTATATCTATAATATTGCCCTTTCTTAGATAATTATTGATATGAAGATTGCCGGGCATATCAACAAAGTTGTGTTTGGACGAGTTGGAATTATACGAAATTTCTAAGTTCTTCTTTACTTGAAAGGGTAATCTAGAAATAAATGAGTCACTTTTGTTTTCATAATTAATCGATTTATATGCTAAAAGATCATATCTATAACATTTTTGAAAATTCTCTTTTTGGTTTGATAATGAATAGAGTTCCGAATCATTTTCTTTTTTGTAATGAATTAATTGGTCTTTTTCATATGAATTCCATTTGTTTAAGTTTCTATTTTTATTTTGAGCCATACAACTTTGATTAACCCTAGTTCGCCATTTTTTTGGCATTAATCTAGACCATCTAATCTGAGATAAATCGTATTGATAATGCCGTCTTAACCAGTTTTTCCATTGATTGATTCTATAACTCTGAAGTTTCTTATGTTTTAATTCCGAATGAAATATTCCTAGTGTTCTAAAATAGTCCTTTATTTTAGTCTTAAGGAAACAAGACGTTGTGTTATATTGAAGAACAGATCTTAATTTAGACAAATTAAGAACTTGGGTTTGTGATAATTTGTAAAATACATATGCTTGTGACAAGTAGGATAAATCACAAAAAATATGTGAATTTTTATTACTAATATTATAAAGTGACTTTTTTATAGTCGAAATAAACATAAAGTGAATTTTATTATTATTATTAATTTTTTCTCGATTTATTTTTATTTCATTATTGGAAATGGATTTCTCAATCAATTTGTTTGTTGATTCAAGAAAGAGTTGTGTAGTAATTCTAGGAATATTAATGATAGATAAAAATAGATCGATGTATAATCTTTGAATGAATAATTTTAGAAAATAATGGAATTTCCATATTACTCGAGTATTTCTGCTTTTTAATATTTGGAAAAAAGTTTTAGGCGATTCGAATTTTTTAATATTATTTGTTTTATTAGACCTAATGTCGATTTCTGGAGTTACTTTCTTTTTTTCTTTTGTAATTCTTTCTATTTCATTTTTTATTGTACTTGTTCTATTAGTTAAATCCTTCATTTTTGTTTCTATCAGTGAAGAATTTGGCCAATTTACAGATTGAATTTGACTAAATGATTCGTTAATTAGTTGATTACTAATTAGATAATCTTTTTCTTTTTTCGTTTCATTCGATTCAGATATTTCTTTGAATCTAAATAATACAATTGGATTTACTTTTGAAAGTTCTTTTTTTATTTTTTTGAGAAATCCAATACTTTTGATAAGCCATTTTTTGGTTTCTTTTGAACCTCTTATAAATAATTTTGTTTTTCCTTTTAAAATTTTTAGAGTTATAAAATATTTATTTTTTAATTTTCCAATTTTTTTTTCGAGTTCCTTAAAAATGGGCTCAAAAAAGGAAGGACGCTTTCGGGGAGAACCAAAGGGAAGTTCAGCTTCCATTCCCCAAACTGTTAAAAAACAAAAATCATCTTTTTGTTTTTTCTTTTTCATTAGCTCTCCGCGGGAGGGGTACAGTTTAGATATATGCCAAGGTTTCAGACAAAAAGGAAATAAAATTTTGATCTGAATCCCGTCTCTCAACCAATTTTTGGGAAATTCTGTTTCTGATAATTGAACACCGTTATAAGTACATTTAATCTGCATTTCTCGATTCCATTCCTGCAAATCTTCAGACCATTCAGGAAGTTGCAAGAATAGCATACGCCCGATATTTTTGGCTATTATCAATGAAGGTAATAGAATATATTTTCGAAGAATTGATTGAGTTATTAACATGTAGCCTCTTATTATTTGCGCAAAAGGAATGCTATCCCAGGCTTCTGCGATCGCTATCCGTGCTTTTTCCTTTCTTTTGTTCTCCTCTTTTTTGTCCTTTTCTTTTTGCTCTTCTCTTTTTGTTTGTTCTTCTCTAGACTCTAGAATCTTTAATTCCCCCTCTTTACCTGCCCAATTTCGAAAAATTGGTTTAATCAGTTCAGAGATATCAAAAGAAAAAAGACGGAGGGGGGTTATTCTGTCGAGAAACAGGGGGGAATGAACATTTGCTTGAAAGAGTTTAAAAATAAATGTTTTGCGCCTTTGAGCACGCATAGAACCTTTAATTATACCTCGCCGAAAATCTGATTGTTGCGAATAGCTTATTAAAGCCACTTCCTCCTCAGGATCGTTAGTGGCGTTGTTGTCAGTAAAAATAACTACACGTTTGGCTTTTCTTGAACGAAGTTGATGATCCATTGATGCGCGATCTTGAAATTCACCCATTTGTTGGTCCAATTCGGTGATTAATTTATGTGACCACTGAGGTACTTTTTTACTTATTTCGTTTATTCCAATCGATTTTTTTCCCGATTTTGTCTCATTAGGATCAATTGCATTGAATACAAATTTTACAAATTTCGTTCTTTTTTCTGAATTCACTCTTCCCTGTTCTTGGTCTGAAAATAAAGAAAGGCCTTTCAAATTTAAACTCGATTTTGGTTCGTTACCAAATTCATTGATTAAAGTCAAGAACTCGTCAATTTCTGTTGATAATGGTTTTTTATCAACCGTATACGCTTTTTGTTCAAATTCTTGGTAATCAGTATTCGGAAGAAAGATAGTATGAATCCTATTTAGTCTAACTCTCTCTTTCCAATTTTCTAGCAAAGTATTGTTTATGATTGAAGATGAAACCCCTTTTTTGATTGTTCCTCGATATGGTCCATTTAACAAAGGATCATACATTTTAGGCACGTATTCTTTTTTAGTATCATCATTACACAATCTCGTCCTTGTTTCGAGTATATCCAGAGAAAGAGATTCCTTGTCTAGA